TACAGTTAGAACTATCTATGGAATCTTAGGTATCAAAATTTGGATATTTGTAAACCAAGAATAAGAAAATAAGAATAATGGAACTTTCTTTATCTCGTCATTCTGCTCATCAATAGAAAAAATTTAGAAAATATTTTCTTATTTTTTTTCTTAATCAAAGAAAAACAAACAATTCTAATTCTATAAGGTTGAATAAAAATTTGGTTTACCCTTTATTTAAATTAAATTTAAATTTTAGTAAAATTGCTATGCTCAGTGTGTGACTCGTTAGTTTTTTCTTTAGAATTGAGAATTGAAACTGAAAAGAAAAATAGGCTGACCACACTATAAACTTAATAACTATCAAAACTAAAGAAACTCAAAACTCATAACCAACTTATTGCTTCGTATTGTCGAGATCCCAAGAAACAGTCACTATATGACTGAATCAACCATATAGTTGTAGCAACTGAAATCCTTTTCATAAAAAAGAAATCTGATTATGAATTGTGAAAAAAAAGGGATGTGGAAAAAGGAAAGGTGATAGAAAGAGAGAATAAAGATCTAAATGATATGAAATGATATATGATTCCCATATGTATGGTTTATCAAGAATTAACCCATAAAAAAGGCAGTGTTATAAAGCATCAACATTAATATACAATAAAACAATATACAATAAAAATATAATAAAATAATAATATAAAGAATCTAATCAATATGGATAATATAGTCTATTATATATGTAAGTATGTAATTAAGATAGAAAAATAAAGAATCTAAATAATAGAAAATAGAGAAAAATTTAATTGAGCTTCGGGTTAAGAAAAACTGAGGAGATTGACTCGGAAACAAATAACAGATTCTGTTGAGAGCTCCATTGCAGAGTTCAGGCCTAAGTATTAATAGAGAAGTTATGGGAACGATGGAACCTGTGATTACATAGGATTTTCTTGAAAACGAATCAATCCTAAGGATTCATTGGGTAGGATGGCGGAATGAACCAAGAAAAAAATGGATTTCTTCTGAATGGTCATGAATTGACCCTACAAATGAAGGAGGAAAGAGTTAATATCTGCCCGCGAAACCTTTCTTTATTTTTATTTCATTTAAGAATTTCATTTATTGGATGACTATTGGCGTGATTCAATAGAGGTAAAGAAAAATACTTTAGAGATTTTGCTAAAAGAAAGAAGCATTATTTTTCTTTATATATATAATATAAAAATAGAATATAAAAATAGAAAAATAGAATATAAAAATAGAAAAAAACACGCCTAGTTATCTAGTTATATAAGTTATATATACAGCCTACCTATGTAACAAATTAAATATAAAAAAATTAGTATTTAGTATATTCTTTCTTTTGTCTTTTGATAGAATAAAATACATATTTCTATATAATATTAATTTTATTGAATCATTTAATTCGCGAGGAGCTGGATGAGAATAAATTCTCATGTCCGGCTCTGCAGTAGAGATGGAATTCAGAAACAACCATCAACTATAACCCTAAAAGAACCAGATTTCGTAAACAACATAGAGGTAGAATGAAGGGAATATCTTGCCGAGGCAATCATATTTGTTTTGGCAGATACGCTATTCAGGCACTTGAACCTGCTTGGATCACAGCTAGACAAATAGAAGCAGGGCGAAGAGCAATGACACGATATGCACGTCGTGGTGGAAAGATATGGGTACGTATCTTTCCCGACAAACCTGTTACTGTAAGACCTACAGAAACACGTATGGGTTCCGGCAAAGGATCCCCCGAATATTGGGTATCCGTTGTTAAACCGGGCCGAATAATTTATGAAATGAGTGGAGTATCTGAAGCTGTAGCCAAAGCTGCTATGGAAATAGCTGCATGCAAAATGCCTATACGAACTCAATTTGTTATTTCAGGATAGGTAAACAAAAGTAAAAGAAGAAAAGGAGTATTAAGAATAAAAAAACCACGGATTTATTTATCTCTGGACAGACAATATTTCTTTTTTCCATTATCTTGAAATAAGAGATTAAAATAAAAATGATATGATTCAACCTCAGACCCTTTTGAATGTAGCGGATAACAGTGGAGCTCAAAAATTAATGTGTATTCGAATCATAGGAACTGGTAATCACCGATATGCTCATCTTGGCAATGTTATTGTTGCTGTAATCAAAGAAGCAGTGCCCAACATGCCTCTAGAAAGATCAGAAATAATTAGAGCTGTGATTGTACGCACATGTAAAGAACTCAAACGTGACAACGGCCTGATAATACGATATGATGACAATGCAGCGGTTATCATTGATCAAGAAGGAAATCCAAAAGGAACTCGAATTTTTGGTGCAATTGCTCGAGAATTGCGACAGTTGAATTTTACTAAAATCGTTTCATTAGCACCCGAAGTCTTATAGATGAAAATAGGATATATCCTATCTTTCTATCTATATATAGAATAGAATATTAGAATATCTGAAATAGATCCGATTAATAGATTGTGTGTGTCTCATGTATATATTTGAAATTTCTAATAATTTTTGAGAATCTATAATAATTAAAAAAAAAAGAATTCAACAAAAAATAAAACAAAAAAGAAGCATGTTGACTATATCAAAATTAGGGGGCACCGATAACTATAGTTCATCATGGGTAGGGACATTATTGCCGATATAATAACTTCTATAAGAAATGCTGACATAGATCAAAAGGGAAGAGTTAAAATAGTATCTACTAATATCACTAAAAACATTGTGAAAATACTTTTACGAGAAGGTTTTATTGAAAACGTTCGAAAACATCAAGAAAGTCAAAAAAATTTCTTGGTTTTAACCTTACGACATAGAAAGACTAGGAAAGGTAATAAAATCAATTTAAAGCGTATCAGCCGACCTGGTCTACGAATATATTCCAACTATAAACAAATTCCTAAGATTTTAGGTGGAATGGGAATTGTAATCCTTTCTACTTCTCGAGGTATAATAACAGATCGAGAAGCTCGATTAGAAAAAATTGGAGGAGAAATTTTGTGTTATATATGGTAATTCTCCTAGGATACCCTAAATTTATCTCGAACTTACTATTTGTAAAATCGAGAGGGGAAGTGAATTATAGAACTCTTCCTCTATTAGTTAATACTTAAAGGGGGTTCCCTGGAATGAAAGAACAGAAATTGATTCATGAGGGTTTAATTACTGAATCACTACCCAACGGTATGTTCCGAGTTCGATTAGATAATGAAGATCTAATTCTAGGTTATATTTCAGGGAGAATCCGTCGCAGTTTTATACGTATACTACCCGGAGATAGAGTCAAAATTGAAATGAGTCGTTATGATTCAACCAGGGGACGTATAATTTATAGACTTCGCAAAAAAGATTCGAACGATTAGATCATTCTTTTAAACATTCTTTTCGTAGAGATATAATTCAAAGTTCAAAAATGCAATAAACTGATTTTTGTTTAAAAAAAAATTGATTTAGAATGAAAGTAAGGAATGATAAATATGAAGATAAGGGCTTCTGTTCGTAAAATTTGTGAAAAATGTCGCTTGATTCGTAGGCGGGGGCGAATTATAGTTATTTGTTCCAATCCGAGACATAAACAGAGACAGGGGTAAAGAACTTTTTCATTTTTCTTTTGAAAAGAAAACCCATGTACATGTAAAAATAAATAAGAAAGGATTCGTTTTCATATGAAATGGATATCTCCGTCTCTTTCTGTAGATTTATGATTCATTTTTCTTTTTATTTTATTCTTATAAATTATAAATATAATCTAATAAAATATGACAAAACCTATAGCAAAAATTAGTTTACGTAAGAATGCACGTATTGGTTCAAATAAGAATGAACGTAGAATACCAAAAGGAGTTATTCATGTTCAAGCGAGTTTCAATAATACTATTGTAACTGTTACAGACGTACGAGGTCGGGTGGTTTCTTGGGCTTCCGCAGGTACTTCTGGATTCAGAGGCACAAGAAAAGGAACACCCTATGCTGCTCAAGCTGCAGCATTTAATGCTATTCGTACATTAGTTGATCAGGGTATGCAACGAGCAGAAGTTATGATAAAAGGTCCAGGTCTCGGAAGAGATGCGGCATTACGAGCTATTCGTAGAAATGGGATACTATTAAGTTTCGTACGTGATGTAACACCCATGCCGCATAATGGATGTCGCCCCCCTAAAAAAAGACGTGTGTAGAAATAAGAATTCAATAGATTCCAAGAGAAATAAATGATTCAATGATTCTGATCCAATAATTCTAAATAAAAGAAAAATAATAGTATGGTTCGAGAAGACGTAGTAGGATCCACTCGAACACTACAGTGGAAATGTGTTGAATCAAGAGTAGACAGCAAGCGTCTTTATTATGGTCGTTTCGTTCTGTCCCCGCTTATGAAAGGTCAAGCCGATACCATAGGTATTGCCATACGAAGGGCTTTACTTGGAGAAATAGAAGGAACATGTATCACACGTGCAACATCTGAAAATGTGCTGCATGAATATTCTACGATAGCAGGTATTGAAGAATCAGTACATGAGATTTTACTCAATTTGAAAGATATTGTATTGAGAAGTAATCTTTATGGAGTTAGGAACGCATCCATTTGCGTCAGGGGTCCCAAATACATAACAGCTCAAGATATCATCTCACCACCTTCTGTAGAAATAGTTGACACGACACAGCATATAGCTAACCTGACAGAACCAATTAATTTGTGTATTGAATTACAAATTAAGAGAGATCGCGGATATCGTATGAAATCCACAAATGACTCTCACGATGGAAGTTATCCTATAGATATTGTATCTATGCCTGTTCGAAATGCGAATCATAGTATTCATTCTTATGGGAATGGGAATGAAAAACAAGAGATACTCTTTATAGAAATATGGACGAATGGAAGTTTAACTCCTAAAGAAGCACTTTATGAAGCTTCTCGTAATTTGATTGATTTATTGATTCCTTTTCTACATGCAGAGGAAGAGGACATGAATTTCAAGGAAAATGAAAACAGATGGAATCTACCCCCTTTTTCCTTTCAAGACAAATTTACTAATCTCAAGAAAAACAAAAAAGGAATTCCATTGACATGTATTTTTATTGACCAATCAGAATTGTCTTCCAGGACCTATAATTATCTCAAAAGATCCAATATACATACATTATTGGACCTTTTGAGTCACAGTCAAGAAGATCTTATGAAAATGGAATATTTTCGCACAGAAGATGTAAAACAGATATTGAGCACTGTACAGAAGCATTTTGCAATAAATTTACTTAAGAAAAAGTTATAAATTTAAATCCATTGGATTCTTTTCATTTTTTCTTTTTTAGAAAGAAAAAAGAATAGAATAAGTTTTGAATCTCCGACACAGTCCATATATTTGCAGAATAGATCATAAAAAGATTGATGTATCTAAGGAAGATCCCCTTCTGGATCTTCCTTAGATATCTATGTTGTGGTATTTAACGGTTTAATCAATTTGAAAAAGACCTAAAGTTAAGGATTTCTCAATAGGTAAAGTTGCTCCAATCCCTAACCAAAGAGCTACTGCGGTACCGATCAAAAAGACTGTTGTGGCTACTGGACGACGAAATGGATTTTGGAATTTATTGACATTCTCCAAAAAAGGTACTGTCAATAATCCTAGTGGTACTGAAACCATTAAAAGAACACCCAATAACTTATTGGGTACTGTGCGAAGTATTTGAAATACGGGAAAGAAGTACCATTCGGGTAATATTTCCAACGGAGTTGCAAACGGATCCGCCGGTTCACCGATCATTGACGGCTCTAGAACTGCTAAGCCCACATTACATGCAATAGTGCCTAGAATTACTACTGGAAAAATATATAAAAGATCATTGGGCCATGCAGGTTCTCCATAATAATTATGTCCCATCCCTTTAGCTAATTTAGCTCTTAATACAGGATCATTCAAATCAGGTTTCTTTGTTATTTGGATAGGTGAATTCTTGTGGATCCATCCCCCAAAGGAACCGGACATGATAATTTTTTATCATCCGGCTCGAGCAAGAATCAAAAGAATCACAGAAATAGATTCATAGAACATAAATAGGTCCATAGAACCATAGAAGATCTATATTTCATACATATCTACATAGATAATGTAGAATGATTCTATGTAAGAAAAGATTTCTAAAATGACATTTCCTCAAGTTTCAACGATTCATTATTCATTGCAAAGAATTCAGTTCTCACAACAAAGAAATGCTCAATATCCAAGTCAGCTTACAAATTAGATCATGATCAAGTGCTTTTTGGATTGTCTCATGTCTTTTGATTAGTATTTATCCCCACAATATCTTGATTGTATTCCATACAAAAATACAAAATTTTTACTTGTTACTAATAAAATCTTAGCCCCTGTTCTTCCTTAGATCCCTTTTTTCACTCCGATAGTATCATAGATCAGGGTTGATGCAGAGGAAATGAATGCATCTACATACTATAAAAACTTACTAAGATTACTATCCAATTAGACTATCAAATTAATTTTAAGAAAAATTACTAAAAAAAAGAAAAATCAAACAAAGTGAATAAATAGAACATTAGATCATTCCACATCACTTATTATAGGGATCTTACGGAGACTTTTCATGCATGACAAGATTCGGGTATGATCATAGAAAATATTCTCCTCAAGCGAACCGGCCTATCCTATTATCCTATGCTATATAAAGGGATTGACGTGATGTTATGGTTGGATGCGGAGACACATTGGGTTGTGAATTTCAACATGGCGGATAAAATCATATATCTGCACGGGCCAATCAATAGTTCAAGTCACACACTCCCATAATCCATCCTCTGTTTAGGAAAATATACTTCAACTATTCTATTCGTATCAAATAAAAAATACTTCAGAGTTGAATAGAAGTATCCAAATAACATGCTTTATTTTTAAACAATCCATATTTGTAGCAATGAAAGACTCTTGTCCCTCCCCGATATGATAAATTACAAATATCTATGATCTACCTTTTCTATAAAGGACCCGAAATACCTTGCTTACGTATCATTGGAAAGTGCATTAACATAAATACGGCAGTAAGAAGAGGTAATACAAAAGTATGTAAACTATAAAAACGAGTCAAAGTGGACTGGCCCACACTAGCACTTCCACGTAATAATTCTACCAAAGGTGATCCTATTATAGGAATAGCTTCAGGCACACCTGTTACAATTTTTACTGCCCAATAGCCAATTTGGTCCCAAGGCAAGGAATAACCAGTTACGCCAAATGATGCGGTCAATACAGCCAGAACCACCCCGGTAACCCAAGTTAATTCGCGAGGTTTTTTAAAACCACCCGTAAGATACACACGAAATACGTGCAAGATCATCATTAGAACCATCATACTTGCTGACCATCGATGAACTGATCGAATTAACCAACCAAAGTTGGCCTCAGTCATTATGTATTGAACAGAAGAAAAAGCCTCTGTAACAGTTGGACGATAGTAAAAGGTCATAGCAAAACCCGTAGCTACTTGTACTAAAAA